TAAAAAAATGAGTTCAAAAGTCAATTTGAAGGTTCATTAGTTTCATTTTTTACTTTTATTTATTGTCATTATTTCTGGTTTATCTGATTTCATAAATTTGAAACAAAAAATACATTTTATCAATGAATTTCAAATATGTCTATTTTGGATTACTCCAAATTGACACATTTTTTGTACATAATATTGCAACAATTAAGTTCTTTTATTGATTGGGCTGAAAATTGGAGATATATAGAAAACTCATTCCATATAGTAAACAAATTAAGAAGTCAGAAAGTTATCCAAAAATTTTTAACATGGAATCAATTAGTTTCAACACTTCATTAATTTGAACTAAAAATCTTATATCTGGCCTTCCCGATAAACAGAAAAATTTTTCATTATTGTTTATTGTAAAGGTCGATGGGGAAAAAAAGACTCCCCACCACCAAAATTTGAGTGAAAATATATTAATATTCAAAATAAATAAAAAATTTTGTCTTTTTTTTCTTTCTTCTTTTTTTTTAGAATTCAGAAAACAGAAGAATCAATTCTTTTATAAAATTAAGGGTCTATTTCATATTGATTAGAATAGGGACTGCCAATTATTCATTTTATATTAACTTTGATATTAATAAATTACTGAGCCCATTTTTTGAGTCAAATCCATTCTGATTATTCCGATATTTTAGGACTTATTTGTTTGTCGTACAAAAAAACTTTTTGAATTCCCGGTAGAAAGAGATTTCCCTAATGACAAAGCTTTTAACGCCGCCACATATCCTTTCCTTTTCCAAATATTTTTACGAATACGCTTTTTTGATATCGAAGTACGTTTTTTTGGAACTGCCATTTAAAAGTTACTCATTGTTATAGTTGGATGTGAAAGACATCTATTGTTCAAAACGAATTCTTATTTCTTATTCATTAATCTATTTTTTATCTAAATAAGATTCTCTTCATAAAAAAAATATAGATATGTCAAAGATCCGTGAAAATTGGATCAAAAATGACTCGAAATAACAATCAAAAATTTTTGATTCCGTACACTATTCGTAAAACCAAAAATTTTTGGTTTGGAACTTTTAGTTCTCGTTGTTTATCTCTCAAAGTTATATCTTTAGAATCTGCTAAAGCAAACTTAATCAAATAAATAAAGAACCTAAAAGACCTTTATTTTCCTCATTCTATACTTTATTTACATGTAAGAAAATACCTCAAAGGATTGTAAACTTTTGCCTAATAAATTGAGTCTTTTTTTAGTCAAACTTGAGAAAAAATACACCTAATTTCAATTTTCAAAATTGAATGAGACTAGTAATAAATCTGTTAAAGGATACAAGGATACGTGGTTTGATAAAAAAATATCTCAGTTATTTTTTATCCTTTCTCGATAAAAAAAGTTCATTTTAGATCTATAATCTTCTAAACTTTACTTCTAGAATCTTATAAACTTTACTAATAAATTTTTTTGATTGAAATAGAAAACAATCAATCCCATAATGAATTAGTTAATGAGTTGAAATAAACTAACGAAAATCAAGAGTTTTTATTTCATTAGACCGATGCCCTTAGTTAATCCTATAATTCATATCAGGATAAAGTACTCTTTTTAGCCTAAATTTTGATACTTGCTATACTTTCATTTTCCTATTATAAGTATTCGTTTTTATATGTCACTTAGTCATATCATTTGACCAACTGTAACTTCTTGTTTTGAATATTTGAACGATTTTGAAAAGACTCAGAATAAATACTAATATAAAATTATTCAATAAGTTCAATAAGTTAGTGCATATCTTGATTTTTTATTGACTTTTTTCGAAATAGGTAAGATCCGGCGAATCGGAAACAATTAATTAAGAATAAAAAACTTTTTTTATGGAACAGACATATCAATATGCGTGGATAATACCTTTTCTTCCACTTCCAGTTCCTATGTTAATAGGGTTGGGACTTCTTCTTTTTCCGACGGCAACAAAAAGTCTTCGTCGTATGTGGGCTTTTCAGAGCGTTTTATTGTTAAGTATAGTCATGATTTTTTCTATGAATCTGTCTATTCAGCAAATAAATAGCAGTTCTGTCTATCAATATGTATGGTCTTGGATTATAAATAATGATTTTTCTTTAGAATTCGGATACTTGATCGATCCACTTACTTCTATTATGTCAATATTAATCACTACTGTTGGAATTATGGTTCTGATTTATAGTGATAATTATATGTCTCATGATCACGGATATTTGAGATTTTTTGCTTATATGAGTTTTTTCAGTACTTCCATGTTGGGATTAGTTACTAGTTCAAATTTGATACAAATTTATATTTTTTGGGAATTGGTTGGAATGTGTTCGTATCTATTAATAGGATTTTGGTTCACACGACCTGTTGCAGCAAAGGCTTGTCAAAAAGCATTTGTAACTAATCGTGTTGGTGATTTTGGTTTATTATTAGGCATTTTAGGGTTTTATTGGATAACGGGGAGTTTCGAATTTCGTGATTTATTCCAAATATTCAATA